CTAATACGAATATAAAAAGGGTGGATTATCGTATATATATATTTCATGTAGAAACATGTAGAAAGATGAATTAGAAACATGTAGAAAGATGAATAGGTCCATTTATTTATATATTTATTGTATTTTATTAATTAATTTTATTAATTAATATATATTTCTTAAATTAATATATATTTCTTAAATTAATATATATTTCTTAAATTAATATATATTTCTTAAATTAATATATATTTCTTAAAACATATACTTATAGACTCCCTATCCCTATTAAGTATATATATACTCACTTAGGTATACTTAGTATAATATAACAATTATATATGAATTATAAGATATCTTTATAACAATATAAGGATAAGGTTCAAATATAAAACAATAAATATAACAATAAATAACAGGTACAAATATTAAATCGAGGTACCCATTCTATGATAACTCTCAACAGTCTCCCCTCCATTTTTGTGCCTTTAGTGGGCTTAGTATTTCCGGCAATTGCAATGGCTTCTTTATCTCTTTATGTTCAAAAAAACAAGATTTTTTAGATACAACAAGGACAAATCTTATATATATATATATATTTTTCAAGACTTACTTGGATCATAACACGGATATCTATTTAGTAAAATATGGTATAATATGCGGCTTCCTTCGGGCATAAGCTCTTATGTATGTGTAAACATGATAAATGAATTATAACTATTTTCAAATAGATCGGGATCGGGGAGAATTTCTGAAATGTAAAGTCAATATATCTATATGTATTAGGAAATCATATGAAAGGGATGTTATTATTTTAGTTTGGATCTAAGAAATTCGATGAATTATCCCTAAAGGTTCACATCATAATAGTGCTGGTTGATGAGAGTTACTTCGGAAACAAAAAAAAGTAAAAAAAAAATTATTTTTGTTATTCTCCCAATTCCAATAAAATGCAACTAGGTCTAGTTAGAGTATGAGTTGGCGATCAGAACGTATATGGGTAGAACTTATAGCGGGGTCTCGAAAAACAAGTAATTTCTGTTGGGCCTTTATTCTTTTTTTAGGTTCATTAGGGTTTTTATTGGTTGGAACGTCCAGTTATTTTGGTAGGAATTTTATATCTTTATTTCCTTCTCAGCAAATAATTTTTTTTCCACAAGGTATCGTGATGTCTTTCTATGGGATCGCAGGTCTTTTTATTAGCTCCTATTTGTGGTGCACAATTTCGTGGAATGTAGGTAGTGGTTATGATCGATTCGATATAAAAGAGGGCATAGTGTGTATTTTTCGTTGGGGATTTCCTGGAAAAAATCGTCGCATATTCCTCCGATTCCTTATGAAAGACATTCAGTCCATCAGAATAGAAATTAAAGAGGGTATTTATGCTCGTCGTGTCCTTTATATGGAAATAAAAGGACAAGGAGCCATTCCCTTGACTCGTACTGATGAGAATTTTACTCCACGAGAGATTGAGCAAAAAGCTGCTGAATTGGCCTATTTCTTGCGTGTACCAATTGAAGTATTTTGAAAAAAGGAACTGAAGAATGAATACTTTGCAAGAGATAAAAAACTCAAGAATCATCTTTTTTTCTATAGCATAACTTAACTGAAGTTTCTTCAGAACGCTTACTCGAGCCAAAGCAAACGTATATGAAACAATTCTAAAACTAAATTGTTTATGTCCACAATTTTTTTTATGCGTATGTAAATCCACTTAACTCAATTCAGTAACAAATCTAAATGATAGATTCATCATATATCAAAACAAAACATTTCATCATAAAGTAAAGTAAAGAATTTTTTTTTCTAAATATTTGATATTTTGATAGAACGGGAGTTCTTTCGTCTCGAAATCCGACTACTATTAATTTGAAGAGGGCTCTTTCTTATTCTATATTCTTTCTAAATTCAAGGACTAACCGCTGTACTGAATCACAAAAAAATCCGGAAATACATCGATGACTTGTAATAGAACTTATGCTTGATAGAAATATTAGTATCATATAGAGTCGACGAATGAGGTGCGTTCATTAAAAATTTTTAAATTCACAGACGAAAAAATGGCAAAAAAGAAAGTATTAATTTCCCTTCTATATCTTGCATCTATAGTATTTTTGCCTTGGTGGATCTCTCTCTCATTTAATAAAAGTCTGGAATCTTGGTTTACTAATTGGTGGAATACTAGGCAATCCGAAATTTTTTTGAATGATATTCAAGAAAAGAGTATTCTAAAAGAATTCATAGACTTAGAGGAACTCTTACGTTTGGACGAAATGATAAAGGAATACCCGGAAACACATTTACAAAAGCCTCGCATCGAAATCTACAAAGAAACGATCCAATTGATCAAGATGCACAACGAGGATCGCATCCATACAATTTTACACTTCTCGACAAATATAATCTGTTTCGGTATTCTAAGTGGTTATTCTATTCTAGGTAATGAAGAACTTGTTATTCTTAACTCTTGGTTTCAAGAATTCCTATACAACTTAAGCGACACAATAAAAGCTTTTTCTATTCTTTTATTAACTGATTTATGTATAGGATTCCATTCGCCCCACGGTTGGGAATTAATGATTGGCTCTGTCTACAAAGATTTTGGATTTGCTCATAATGATCAAATTATATCCGGTCTTGTTTCTACTTTTCCAGTCATTTTAGATACAATTTTTAAATATTGGATCTTTCGTTATTTAAATCGTGTATCTCCTTCACTTGTAGTGATTTATCATTCAATGAATGACTGAAAAGTGATCGAACGATCCAATTATAATATTTGTTACTTTGTACATAAGCAAAACATTCAAAATTGTACTTACTACCCATCCAAGGGATTCCTCCAATATTCCAGTAAAATTATTTATATTTAATATTTAAGTAAATAGCAAAATTATAGATAGGGAACTATACTAGCGACCTACCTAATTTTATTGTAGAAATTTTCGGGATCAATGATTGGACCATGCAAACTAAAAATACCTTTTCTTGGATAAAGAAAGAGATTACTCGATCCATTTCCGTATCGCTCATGATATATATACTAACCCAGGCACCCCTTTCAAATGCATATCCCATTTTTGCACAGCAGGGTTATGAAAATCCACGAGAAGCGACTGGCCGTATTGTATGTGCCAATTGCCATTTAGCTAATAAACCCGTGGATATCGAGGTTCCACAAGCGGTACTTCCTGATACTGTATTTGAAGCAGTTGTTCGAATTCCTTATGATCTGCAACTGAAACAAGTTCTTGCTAATGGTAAAAAAGGAGCTTTGAATGTCGGGGCTGTTCTTATTTTACCCGAGGGGTTTGAATTAGCCCCTCCCGATCGTATTTCGCCCGAGATTAAAGAAAAGATAGGAAATCTGTCTTTTCAGAGCTATCGTCCCACTAAAAAAAATATTCTTGTGATAGGTCCGGTTCCTGGTCAGAAATATAGTGAAATCACCTTTCCTATTCTTTCCCCGGACCCCGCTACTAAGAAAGATGTGCACTTCTTAAAATATCCCATATATGTAGGCGGGAACAGGGGAAGGGGTCAGATTTATCCCGACGGGAGCAAGAGTAACAATAATGTTTATAATGCTACAGCAGCAGGTATAGTAAGCAAAATAATACGAAAAGAAAAAGGGGGGTACGAAATAACCATAGCGGATGCATCGGATGGACGTCAAGTGGTTGATATTATCCCTCCAGGACCGGAACTTCTTGTTTCAGAGGGCGAATCCATCAAACTTGATCAACCATTAACGAGTAATCCTAATGTGGGTGGATTTGGTCAGGGAGATGCGGAAATAGTACTTCAAGATCCATTACGTGTCCAAGGTCTTTTGCTCTTCTTGGCATCTGTTATTTTGGCACAAATCTTTTTGGTTCTTAAAAAGAAACAGTTTGAGAAGGTTCAATTGTCCGAAATGAATTTCTAGATCTGCGGATTTATCAACATCAAGCTCTAAAAATAAACAAATTTTTGTTGGGAATTATGTATGATCAAAAAAATTTTGCTTATTTATATTCTTTATTCTACCGGATTTCGGGAATTACTTAATACCGCATTCCTGGTTATAGTATATTGTGAAGGCGACTGTTTTACTTAACTCTTCTTTATTTATTTGTTTTTTCAATCCAAATTGAAACGGTATGATATAGAATGAATCAATAGTTTTATATTTGACTAGAATCAAAACAAAAGATAAATAAGCGGAGAATAGAAACCAAAGTATAAATGAGAGGAACAAAGGATTTTAGGGGAGATTGTTCGTCTCCTAGTCCTTGACACAAGAAACGGAATTTTACCCAACCCTTTCTTGTGTCGAATTAATAAAGATTCTCGATCCCGTTCGTAAAAAATGGATATTTGTAGTTTTCATTTTTTTTTTTTTTTTTTATTTTTTTTTTTTATATAGGTTTATTTTATCATAACCCTTTTTTAGATTTCTTACGTAACATAGTGGTAGTGGACAAATAAATATAGGTCAATTTATTGAGCAATATAGAACTTCTTCAATTTCAACGAACTTATAAAAAAAAATTTCACTTTTATTAGATTAAATATTTATTAGATTAAATGGAATAAGGTTCTATTCTATTAGTATAGAAAGGGTTTGCATGATATCTGATTGATAGAAATATATTCTATTTATATATAATTGTGAGTCATCCAAAAAGGGTAAATCGAGTGATTCCTTCTTTGTTTTAAGTATTGACAGATACTATTGAGTAACAGATGTTCTGAATCAATTAACGAAGTTCATTTTTTAAAAACATCATCAGAAAAGGTGGAGGTTTTTGAAACATCTCTAAAAAAAAAATATTATGATTATTAAGAACTCAACGGGACTTACCCCCTCTTTCCTTGTCTGATTCGAGGGGGATCCCGTTGAGTTCTTATGCTTTCATGTCTACAACTCAGTTCATCCGATTATTACAGGGATGAACCTAATCCGGAATATGAACCATAAAAGAAAATACCGATTAAACCGATCACAAGAATACCGGCTACAGTACCTATTATCCAAA